TTTCAACTCTCTCAAAATGGAATCTATTCCAAACATATATGCCATGGTTCCTTACTTCGACCGGGTACAAATATCTAAATTTGATATTTTTAGATACTTTTTCAGACCACCTATTGCCGATACTAAGTAGCAGTCAAAAATTTGTATCCATTTTTCATGATATTATGGATATATCATGGCGAATTCTTCAGAAAAAATTGTGTCTTCCACAATGGCGGAATCGGATAAGTGAGATTTCGAGTAAGTGTTTACATAATTTTCTTCTGTCCGAAGAAATGATTCATCGAAATAATGAGTCACCATTGATATCGACACATCTGAGATCGTCAAATGTTCAGGAGTTCTTCTATTCAATCCTTTTCCTTCTTCTTGTTGCTGGATATCTCGTTCGTACACATCTTCTCTTTTTTTCCCGAGCCTATAGTGAGTTACAGACAGAGTTCGAAAAGGTCAAATCTTTGATGATTCCATCATACATGATTGAGTTGCGAAAACTTCTGGATAGGTATCCTCCATCTGAACTGAATTCTTTCAATTTAAAGAATCTCTTTCTAGTTGCTCTGGAACAATTAGGAGATTCTCTACTGGAACAATTCGAAGATTCTCTAGAAGAAATACGATATCATGACAATGATGATTCCGCTTATAGGATCAGAGAGTTGGATATCAATTTAAAGAATCTCTTTCTAGTTGCTCTAGAACAATTCGGAAATTATCTAGAAGAAATACGGTCTAAGAAGAAAGATTGGAATATCAATATCAATCTCATCGATCTCAATCCAATTCTTTTTTCGAGAAATACGAGACATCTAAGTCATACAAGTAAAGAGATCTATTCATTGATAAGAAAGAGAAAAAACGTGAGCCGTGATTGGATTGATGATAATCAAATCGAAGCCTGCGTCACGAAGGGTGATTCATTGAATCTTAATGAGAAAGAAGTCGATTTCTTGATTCAGTTCTCCGCCTTAACGACAGAAAAGAGGATTGATCAAATTCTATTGAGTCTGACTCATAGTGATCATTTATCAAAGAATGACTCTGGTTATCAAATGATTGAACAACCGGGAACAATTTACTTACGATACTTAGTCGACATTCATAAAAAGGATCTAATGAATTATGAGTTCAATACATCCTGTTTAGCAGAAAGGAGGATATTCCTTGCTCATTATCAGACAATCACTTATTCACAAATTTCGTGTGGGGCTAATAGTTTTCATTTCCCGTCTCATGGAAAACCCTTTTCGCTCCGCTTAGACCCATACCCCTCTAGGGGTATTTTATTGATAGGTTCTATAGGAAGCGGACGATCCTATTTGGTCAAATACCTAGCGGCAAACTCCTATCTTCCTTTTATTACAGTATTTCTGAACAAGAGTAACATTAATGATTTCTATGACTGGCCTGAAGAGTTTGATGAGTACTTTGACAATTTGGATGAGGAGGATTTTCCTGATCCCGATGTTAACGATACTCACCTTGTTTATGATTGTGACGATATTGCTGATCATCACGAGAGGGATTATAGTCACGATTTTGATGAGAGTCACGAGAGCGATCGTGACCTTAGGGAGCTGGAGCTTCTAGACAGTGGTGCGGGGCTGAGGCATTTTCTAAACTTTGAGGTGGAGCCGGAGCTTCTAATGAATATGGACAGCATGGCGGACCTAGACCGATTTTATCTCAGCCTTCAATTCGAATTTGCAAAAGCACTGTATCCTTGCATAATATGGATTCCAAACATTCATAATCTGGATGAGATGGATGTGAAAGAGTGGAGTTACGTATCCATCGGTCTATTAGTGAACCATCTTTGTGACAGATGTTCCACTAGAAATAGTCTTGTTATTGCTTCGACTCATATTCCCAAAAGAGTGGATCCCGCTCTAATAGCCCCGAATAAATTCAATACATGTATTAAGATACGAAGGCTTCTTATTCCACAACAACGAAAGCACTTTTTCACTCTTTCATATACTAGGGGATTTCACTTGGAAAAGAAAATGTTCCATACTAATGGATTCGGGTCCATAACCATGGGTTCCAATGCACGAGATCTTGTAGCACTTACCAATGAGGCCCTATCGATTAGTATTACGCAGAAGAAATCAATTATAGACACTAATATAATTCGATCTGCTCTTCATAGACAAACTTGGGATTTGCGATCTCAGGTAAGATCGGTTCAGGATCATGGGATCCTTTTCTATCGGATAGGAAGGGCTGTTGCACAAAAGGTACTTCTAAGTAATTGCCCCATAGATCCTATATCTATCTATATGAAGAAGACACCATGTAACGAAGGGGAGTCTTATTTGTACAAATGGTACTTCGAACTTGGAACGAGCATGAAGAAATTAACGATACTTCTTTATCTTTTGAGTTGTTCTGCCGGATGGGTCGCTCAAGACCTTTGGTCCGGACTCGATGAAAAAAATGGGATCACTTCTTATGGGTTCGTTCAGAATGATTCTGATCTAGTTCATGGCCTATTAGA